ATCGTAAATAAGAAGATTGTTTACGAAGACAAACAAATACAAATTCACATTCGAATACATAAAAATTATATAGGAACTGAAATAGTCTTTTATTTTCGTTTGAAAAAACATAAATAGATTTCTTCGAAGTAATGAGACTATTCCAATTATGATATTCGTGGAGAAAGAATCGCAATAAATGCAAAGAGGGAACATCTTGGATACGACATTGAAGGATTTGAACCAGGATTTCCAAATGGATAGGATGGGGTATTAGTATATCTGAGACATAGTTTAAATGTGATAATTTGTCCTCTAAAAAGGGGAATATTGAATGAATAGATCGTAAATTCTGAAATTGTGGTATTTCTTTTTCTTCGGGAGAAGGTACTAAGCGCAGCGAAAATGGAATTTCCATAATGACTGCAAAACCTTCTGATATCATCCGAGAAAAAAAATGAGAATAAAAATAATTGTTGTGCCCAATGAATCGATTTTGATTCGAATGATTAACCGAATTAATCAAATAATTTTGTTGATACATTCGAATAATTAAACGTTTCACAAGTACTGAACTAGATTTATTGTCATTATCAATAATTTCCGCGGGTTCATAAAAAATCGAACCATTTAAACCATGATCATGAGCAAATGCATAAATATACTCCTTAAAAAGAAGCGGATATAGGAAGTGTTGTTTCCGAGATCTAGCTTTTTCTAAATATCCTTGTAATTGTTTCATTTACATTTCTACTTGACGGGAGGAATTTCTTGGTTTATCAAATGATACATAGTGCAATATGGTCAGAACAGGGTATGTATAATGTATTGTATTATATATAGTTTATATATAGTTTAATATTTTAGATATAGTGTTTTATATTAGGAAAATATATAGTATAAAAATATAGTAAGAAAAAAATCTACCCCGGAAAAAAAACAGGGAATCCAATCAACAAATCTTTTTCCTTTCCTTTTCTATCCAATTAGTTGATATTCGTTATAATTACAAAAGGATAAAAAATCCTTTATTTTTGCAACCCAATCGCTCTTTTGACTTTGGAATAAATTCGCTTTATCAATATACTGTTTCTTCTACACATCCGTCTACAATCCATAATAATGAATAATTAGGATTCATTAAATAAAATCAATGGTCCACGCACATGGGAACCTATCCTTTCCCGCATCAGGCACTAATTTATTTTTAACGTCTAATTAGATCGGGTAATCATTCAAATTAAGAACATAAGCTCGTTGCTTTTTATTTTACCGGAATTGGAACCATAGGGCTCTATCCATTTATTCACTAGACCCAACTGTAAATGGGAATCTTTTTTGTCCCTCAAAAATCAAAACAATTTTTTTGAACTGTAATGATCCGCTAAAAAAAACTCCAAGTTTTACTTTCATTTTACTTTATTAATTAAATTTGACTTTATTAATTAATTTAATAATTAATAAAATAGAAAATAATAAATAAATTTTCTTACGACATGCTGTTTTTTCCATTCATTACCTTTGAGGATCAGTCGTGGTCTTATAGACTCTACCAAGAGTCTGGACGAATTCGTTGCTTCATCCAAATGTGTAAAAGATCATAGTCGCACTTAAAAGCCGAGTACTCTACCGTTGAGTTAGCAACCCGAATAAATAGGATATGTAGATACGATCAAAATAAAAAAATAAATTGAATTGCACTGTCCAATCTTGTCAAAACATTGAACTAGCAACACATCGAAAAGAAATATTTTATAATCAATTATAAACACGCAAATCCAAAAATGAGCGGATAGAATTCAAAAATATTACCAATCGAAATGTAAAAGTTGTGACAGACCACCCATTCTTTTTTTCAATTTTTTTTTATTTTCCTTAATCAATCCATTTTCTATGAGAGTAAATGCGGAGCAAGGCAAACCCATCATTTTAGTGAAGTGAAGGAAAGAAAAACCAATATGGGGTGGGGATAAACAGATCTATTTATCTACGATCAAATTATATTTGTTCGATACACCATTGTCAATATAAGCGCAATGTTGAGAAAACAAATCGAAGTAAATATAAAATAAAGACTTGTGTTGGATTGGCACAACATAAACATAAATCAGAAATTAGAATGGAAAAAATTAAGGAAAAGTAAAAAAAAAGCACCGGTTGATTCAATCAATTAAAGGTACAATAAGCAAGATTTACCCCTTGTTTGTTGGTAAAGTTATTCATTAGTAAATTTAATTCCTACGCCAAGAAAAAAGTAAATAAATATGAATAAAGCAAGAAAAAGTAAAATAAGGTGTAAATAATTACACAAAACTAGATACTAGTAACCTCCCCTACTTTGTTTATTTATTAATTTTAATTTCGTTTTTTCCTTTAATTAACTCGAAGTTCCTTCTTTAAAAAATTCTGCTTTCCTTAAAATATCATAAACCGTTCCTGTAGGTTGAGCGCCTTTTTCAAGGAAATATAAAATAGCGGGAACGTTTAAATAAGTTTGATTCTTGATCGGATCGTAAAAACCCACTTTTCGAAGATCTCTTCCTTCTCTTCGGGATCGAACATCAATTGCAACGATTCGATAGATAGCTCATTGGGATAGATGTAAATAAACAAAGCCCCCCCTAGAAACGTATAAGAGGTTTTCTCCTCATACGGCTCGAGAAAAATGATTCGTATTTCTGTAAGCAAATGGATCCAGAAAACCGTGAATTAGACTATGATTTAAATTCAGTCCTTTTTTGTTCTTCCTTTACAGAAAAAAATAAATCTTATTTATACTCATAACTCAAGTTGGGTAATTGTGACAGAATTCTAAGGAAAATCCTTATACATTTATTGAGCCGTCTCTAAACTCTTTTGTTTGTCTCATCCGGAATCTATTTATTTTTATTCCTCATTCTGATCCAATTATTGAGCCAATTGAAAATAGTGTTTCCTTGTTCCGGAATCCTTTATCTTTGCTTTGTGAAATCATTGGGTTTAGACATTACTTCGGGGATCCTTATTCCTTTCAAAATGGCAGCAACATACCTTTTTTATTTCTTTCTGTTATTTCTTTCTATATAAATAGAAATATGAACGATTGATTCCCTTGTTATACACTTTTGATCAAAATGGTTTTACCAAGTTCGAAAAATTTTACTTTTTTGCAAACTTATTCGAATTTTAACCTTTCCATATAGATATATATTGAGGATATACTTACAAAGTTGGTCTAACTTATTGATTTTCACTAACCCTAGATTCTATCCCTTGATAAATGAATCAATTAATCCTTTCTTCTCGAGCTCCATCATGTACTCTTTACTTACAATCCAACACAAATTGTGTTCTTAGCAGAACAGAACAAACTATGTCGAGCCAAGAGCATCTTCATTACTATGGAAAATGGTGGATGTAAAAATCCACAATCGATCATGTCCTTCAAGTCGCACGTTGCTTTCTACCACATCGTTTCAAACGAAGTTTTACCATAACATTCCTCTAATTTAATTTCAAAGCAGTATGGAATTGATTCAATATGGAATCGTGAATAGTCATTGGTCCCATCAGTATATATCCATACTTATCTATCCATAGATAGATAGATAAGTATTTATCCAGAGAAGGCTTAACAAAAATCCAATTTATTTAACCCTATATTCTTGAATGAAACATATTTATAAAAATATGAATAAACTAGTTTACGGAAGAGTTATTATTTACATCGTCAATAGATTGTTCGAGACGATTAATCCTTCATGAAGGATACATTTTTTTCGAACAAATAAACTCGAAATCTCCAAAAGAAGTTTAATAATAATAGATTTCGAATTCCAGAACAAAATCAATTATTAACCAAATAAGCTATTTCAATGACCCGAAAAGGTCGAAATATTATAGATTTCTCACACTTCTTCGAGTACTAAGAAAAAAATGAAGTAAGAAAAAACGATCTCGTATAAAGTCAAATTAAGGTCCTTACATTATTCCTTCTTTCATCTGAAAAATGAAATCTGAATCAAGAATTAGAGGAGTATGATTTGTTCGTATCCATCATATACAACGAAAAGTTCTTACCAGTAATTAGTAATTATAGAATATTTAAAGAATCACAGATCCTTTTTGCTTAACTGAAATATCTAACCTGTTACTGAAATACAACAAGACAAACAAAATACATAATATATATCATATCAGCATAGGCCTTGTTTTTTCTACCTATTTTGTTTTACTTCAGATTCAATAATTTTTTGATCAATTCAAAAGTAAAGTAGATGGACTATACGAATTTATCCCCAATCGCTACATTCCATTGATTTACAATCATTCAGTTGAACCAGAGAATAAAAAATAGGGCCCAGATCCCTTTTTCCTATTTTTTCTTTTCTCGTGCCAACTTTAGTTAGAAGTTTTACGACCTGTGATGCAATTTAAAATTCACTACTTTTCAATCTCCACATAGAATGTGGAATTGGGATAACCTATTTATTTGATTTTTATTTACTTTTTGGTTTTGGGGAACGGAATCGATAAACCTTTCTTTCACATTTTTCACATTGCGATTCAGAGTTCATATCTGAGAATTCATAAGATTAAATTGTTCTCTTTAACAAATTTTGTCTTATGTGGAATACAATGTGATCCCATCTTTTGTTTCTGATGAAAGGGTCTGGGACGGAAGGATTCGAACCTCCGAGTAACGGGACCAAAACCCGCTGCCTTACCGCTTGGCCACGCCCCATTTCATTTCTATTATACACTAATAAACACTATTATAGATCTTGGTTATTCGTCAATCCCAACTCAAATATATAAAAACATATGAGGTATTTTGGTGCTAGGATTCAATATATGCAGATATAGAATAAAAAAATTCATTGATCATTACATGGAATTCAATTAAGATATTGTATGAAAGTAGAATTCCTTGTATTCTCATTCTTAAATGAGAATGGAAGGAGGGATTTTTTATTTGGGAGAGTCCAAAGAAAAAGAAAGATTTTTTGATCTGCCTTTTTCATTTTTCCCTTATAAAAATA